CAATATGTGGAATCAGAACAAGTGATCGCCGAGATTCGCGCTGGAACATCCACTTTGAATTTTAAAGAAAGAGTTCGAAAACATATTTATTCTGATTCAGAGGGAGAAATCCACTGGAGTACCGACGTGTACCATGCACCTGAATATACATATGGTAATGTTCATCTCTTACCAAAAACAAGCCATTTATGGATATTATCGGGGGATCCGTGCAGATCTAATATAGTGCCTTTTTCCCCCCACAGGGATCAAGATCAAATGAATGTTCATTCTCTTCCTGTCGAACAGAGATATATTTCTGGCCTCTCAGTGACTAATGATCGAGTGAGACACAAATTGTTTAGTTCGGATCCTTTCGGTAAAAAAGTAGATAGGGGTTTTGATTATTCAAGACCAGATCGAATCATATCCAATGGTCATTGGAATTTCATATACCCTGCCATTCTCTACGAGAATTCTGATTTATTGGGGAAGAGGCGAAGAAATAGATTCATACTCCCATTCCAATATGATCAAGAACGAGAGAAAGAACTAATGTCCTGTTCTGGTATCTCGATTGAAATACTCATAACTGGTATTTTACGTAAAAAGAGTATTCTTGCTTATTTCGACGATCCCCAATACAGAAGAAGCAATTCAGGAATTACTAAATATGGTACCATAGAGGTGGATTTCATCCTAAAAAAAGAAGATTTGATTGAATATCGAGGAGCAAAAGAATTTAGGCCGAAATACCAAATGAAAGTAGATCGCTTTTTTTTCATTCCCGAAGAAGTGCATATTTTACCCGGATCTTCGTCCATAATGGTACGGAACAATAGTATCATTGGAGTAGGTACACGAATAGCTTTAAATACAAGAAGCCGAGTAGGTGGATTGGTCCGAGTGGAGAGGAAAAAGAAAAAGATTGAACTGAAAATATTTTCTGGAGATATCCATTTTCCCGGAGAAACAGATAAAATCTCTCGGCATAGCGGCATCTTGGTACCACCAGAAACGGGAGAAATAAATTCTAAGGACTCAAAAAAATTGAAAAATTGGATCTATGTCCAACGGATTACACCCATCAAGAAAAAGTATTTTGTTTCGGTTCGGCCTGTAGTCACATATGAAATAGCCGATGGCATAAATTTAGCAACGCTTTTCCCCCAGGATCCGTTGCAGGAAAGAGATAATGTGCAACTCCGAGTTGTCAATTATATCCTTTATGGAAACGGCAAACCCATTCGAGGAATCTCTCACACAAATAGTCAATTAGTTCGAACTTGTTTAGTATTGAATTGGGACCAAGGACGAAATGGTTCTATAGAAGAAGTCCATGCTTCCCTTGTTGAAGTAAGGAAAAATGATCTGATTCGAAATTTCATAAGAATTGACTTAGTTAAGTCCCCTATTTCGTATACCGAAAAAAGGAATGATAGGGGAGGTTCGGGATTGAATCTCGATAATGGATCAGATCGCACCAATATTAATCCTTTTTACCCCAAGGCGAAGATTCAATCACTTACCCAACATCAAGGGACTATTCATATGTTGCTGAATAAAAATAAGCAATGCCAATCTTTTCTAATTTTGTCATCATCTAATTGTTCTCGAATTGGTCCATTCAATGGTTCCAAATCTCTCAGTGTGAGAAAAAAATCAATTAAAGAAGATTCCACGATTGCTATTAGCAATTTGTTAGGTCCCCTGGGTACTGTATCTAAAATTGCGAATTTTTATTCATCTTACTGCTTAATAACTTATAATCAGATCTTCTTAAATAAATATTTGCGACTTGAGAATTTAAAACAGCCTTTCAGAGCTATTCAATATTATTTAATAGATGAAAATGGGGGAATTTACAATAGCGATCCATGTAGTAACATCATTTTTAATCCATTCGATTTAAATTGGTGCTTTCTCCATCACAATTATTGTGAGAAGACATCCACAACAATTAGCCTTGGGCAGTTTATTTGTGAAAATGTATGTATATCAAAATATGGACCGCGCATAAAATCCGGTCAAGTTATAATTGTTCATGTTGACTCCTTAGTAAGAAGATCGGCTAAGCCTCATTTGGCCACTCCGGGAGCAACCGTTCATGGCCATTATGGAGAAATTCTTTATGAAGGAGATACATTAGTTACATTTATATATGAAAAATCGAGATCGGGTGATATAACGCAGGGTCTTCCAAAAGTGGAACAGGTGTTAGAAGTGCGTTCAATTCATTCAATATCGATGAACTTGGAGAAGAGGGTTGAAGGTTGGAACGCACATATAACAAAAATTATTGGAAATCCTTGGGGATTTTTAATTGGAGCTGAGCTAACCATAGCGCAAAGTCGTATTTCTTTGGTTAATAAGATCCAAAAGGTTTATCGATCCCAGGGGGTGCAGATCCATAATAGGCATATAGAGATTATTGTACGTCAAATAACATCAAAAGTGTTAGTTTCAGAAGATGGAATGTCTAATGTTTTTTCCCCCGGAGAACTAATCGGATTGTTGCGAGCGGAACGCACAGGGCGCGCTTTAGAAGAAGCAATCTGTTACCGAGCCATTTTATTGGGAATAACGAAGGCATCTCTGAATACTCAAAGTTTCATATCTGAAGCGAGTTTTCAAGAAACCGCCCGAGTTTTGGCAAAAGCCGCTCTACGAGGTCGTATTGATTGGTTGAAAGGCCTGAAAGAGAATGTTGTTCTGGGGGGTATGATACCTGTTGGTACCGCATTTAAAGGATTAGTGCATCGTTCTAGGCAACACAACAACATTCCTTTGGAAATAAAAAAGAAGAATCTATTCGAGGGGAAAATAAGAGATATTTTTTTCCACCACAGAGAATTATTGGGTTTTTGCATACAAAAGACTTTCCATGATACAGCAGAACAATCATTTACAGGATTTAATGATTCCTAATAAGAGCATATTCATTCTTTTCTTTTAACTTTTAACTATATATCTATATATATATGGTATGTATGATATGGTATGTATGGTCCAGTCATTTGATTTGTTAATAAAGATAATAACGAATAGAAAGTAATTAATGACTTGGACCGTGTATCAACGGCCAATCCCTGGCAGAAGGTTCCGTCGGAACAATTTTTTATTTCAAGGTACCTTGTTTCTTAACAAAAAAAAGGGAAAGTGTGGGGGGAAATGACAAGAAGATACTGGAACATCAATTTAGAAGAGATGATGGAAGCGGGAGTGCATTTTGGTCATGGTACTAGGAAATGGAATCCTAGAATGGCACCTTACATCTCCGCAAAGCGTAAAGGTATTCATATTACAAATCTTACTAGAACGGCTCGTTTTTTGTCAGCAGCTTGTGATTTAGTTTTTGATGCAGCAAGTAGGGGAAAGCACTTTTTAATAGTTGGTACCAAAAGTAAAGCTGCGGATTCAGTAGCAGCAGCTGCAATAAGGGTTCGGTGTCATTATGTTAATAAAAAATGGCTCGGGGGTATGTTAACAAATTGGTCTACTACAGAAACGAGACTTCATAAATTCAGGGACTTGAGAGCGGAGGCGGGGAAACTCAAACGTCTCCCGAAAAGAGACGCAGCAATGTTGAAGAGACAATTATCTCACTTGCAAACATATCTGGGTGGGATCAAATATATGACGGAGTTACCCGATATTGTAATCATCGTTGATCAGCAAGAAGAATATACGGCTCTTCGAGAATGTCTCACTTTGGGTATTCCGACGATTTGTTTAATCGATACAAATTGTGACCCGGATCTCGCAGATATTTCGATTCCAGCCAACGATGACGCTATAGCTTCAATCCGATTGATTCTTAACAAATTAGTATCCGCAATTTGTGAGGGTCGTTCTAGCTATATAAGAAATCATTGATTAATAATAAGATTAAGATAAGTCAATAACTTTTTGAACTCTATAGATTGATTGAATCGGTTACCATTCCTGAATCTCAAAAAAGAGATAAAAATGGATGGGGATATTCTGTGATTCCTTGGCACCTGAAATATGCGATTAAAGTCAAAGTGGGCGAGTCGAGAAAGAGATGGTTGAATCAAAATAATTATAATTCCTTTTTTAGTTCTATTTCTGTCAGAGGGTAATATGAATTTTATACTATGTTCCATAAGCACACTAAGGGATATATATGATATATCTGGTGTGGAAGTGGGCCAACATTTATATTGGCAAATAGGGGGTTTCCAAGTCCACGCCCAAGTACTTATTACTTCTTGGGTCGTAATTGCTATCTTATTAGGTTCAGCCGCTATAGCTGTTCGGAATCCACAAACCGTTCCAACCGACGGTCAGAATTTTTTCGAATATGTCCTTGAATTCATTCGAGACCTGAGCAAAACTCAGATTGGAGAAGATTATGGCCCCTGGGTTCCTTTTATTGGAACTATGTTTCTATTTATTTTTGTTTCTAACTGGTCGGGTGCTCTTTTACCTTGGAAAATCATACAGTTACCTCATGGAGAGTTAGCAGCACCTACGAATGATATAAATACTACTGTTGCTTTAGCTTTACCCACATCAGTGGCATATTTCTATGCAGGTCTTACCAAAAAAGGGTTGGGTTATTTCGGTAAATACATTCAACCAACTCCAATACTTTTACCAATTAACATCCTAGAAGATTTCACAAAACCTTTATCACTTAGTTTTCGACTTTTCGGGAATATATTGGCTGATGAATTAGTAGTTGTTGTTCTTGTTTCTTTAGTACCTTCAGTAGTTCCTATACCTGTCATGTTCCTTGGATTATTCACAAGCGGGATTCAAGCTCTTATTTTTGCAACCTTAGCCGCGGCTTATATAGGTGAATCCATGGAGGGTCATCATTGACTAGCTTTCGAAAAAAAAAGCTTATCCCAACTCTCGAGTGTCTCAAGATAATCTACTGGGGGAACACAATATATCCAAACGAGACATGTATGGTCTAAAGTAGGAACAAAAAAGATGTACGATATTTGGGTTGGGAATTGTAAAAAAAAAAAGGAAAGAGATCTAAAAGATCTTTTTCCTAAGATTGACTTTAGGGTCCATTTATGTTATGTCTCTCTAATCAATATTCTATGATATGATCATATTTGTTCAGTCAATTACTCTATTTTATTTTCATAATTTGACTAAGAATTGTTATCTTATCTGTCTCCGACATGCGCCTAAAACAAAAAGAGTATGTTCTATAGAAAGAATAATTCCATTCGATTTGATTCAATTTGATTCAACGATTGATCAAAGTTGTCATTAATTGCAATCAAATCTTTATACGTAATGATTCGGGCTGACGATCCCATCCATTTATATTCATGCAGGGGTCGCGATAATGATAAGTAAAAGGAAGAGAAGAGTTTACAAGCAAATAAGATTCATAAAAAAGTCGATTAGGGGGTCGTGCTGAGCTAGGTATGGATATATATGTGTAGTGTAGTGGCTATAAGCCAATTCCTGTGTATGTTTCGAAGCATGATTCTATTCTTCGACTAGAATCCGATTCAACAGCATAAAGAATGGTTTACGTTATGCAAGAAACACATGTATATGTGATATTAGATATTCATTAATTATCTATATATGGACTATACATACAAATAAAATAATAGAAATATATATTAATATTATATTTTTTATTATATTTTTTATTTATTATTATTATATTAATTTAATATTATTATATTATTTATTTTATATATATTATATATAATATATATATATATCTTTCCTACTACTGAATTTGAATTCAATAGGAGTTCTTCCGTTTTATCTGTGACTGGGGATTGAATGAATAAACAATAAACAGATGAAGTCAAGCATATAGAGGAGAACAGAACGTGCCAAGAATAAAAAGAGTGGCTTAGACCAAAGAAATGGAATAACTAGAACCTTTTGGATTTACAAAGACTACACGGTAGAAATTAAAAAGGAGATATTGAAGTCGTTCTGCTGATTCAGGGATATCATTACCTCAATTCACTTTTGAGTTCTTAGTTACTTCGGGCGGATGGGTCTTAATGATGAAATAATAAGTAATAATTCATTGGTTGATTGTATCATTAACCATTTCTTTATTTTGGTGTGAGGAGCTTACCATGAATCCACTGATTTCTGCCGCTTCTGTTATTGCTGCTGGGTTGGCCGTAGGGCTTGCTTCTATTGGACCTGGGGTTGGCCAAGGTACTGCTGCGGGCCAAGCCGTAGAAGGTATCGCGAGACAACCAGAAGCAGAGGGTAAAATACGAGGTACTTTATTGCTTAGTCTGGCTTTTATGGAAGCTTTAACAATTTATGGGCTAGTCGTGGCATTAGCACTTTTATTTGCGAATCCTTTTGTTTAATCCCATAAATATTTAAAATACGTCCTAATTTTCTTATTTTATTTTTTTGCTGTGTACCTGTCTCTTGCTTCTTAGAATTAGATCAACACTTCACCCCTATCATCTAATCACTTGTTGGTCTAATCACTTGTTCGTTGAAACAATACCCCGGGGAAGGACTAATTTGAGGATGAGGAATTAGCGAATCCACTCGCTTTCTTCCTTCCCGCCTTTAATGGAAGGGGAACCCCCCCCCCCCCCCCTTTTTTTTTTTTATTATTAGTTTGACTTTTATTTTATTAGATTAGGATGGAGCAAACATGAGGCCTGGGGTCTAGGGCTAATAAGTGTCTTATTGAGAACTTCTATAATCCATAATATAATAAATAAATAAATAAAATTAGAATAGATTCCATTTCTTTATTTAAATTTTAAATAAGGAAATTAAGAAAAAAAAAAAAGAGATCAATCAAACAAAACAGAGGGGATCAGGTGATACAAAAAGAACTCTGTTCGATTTTCTTAGTCCTATCTACAAGAGGAGATCATATGAAAAATGTAACCGATTCTTTCGTTTACTTGGGTCATTGGCCATCCGCCGGGAGTTTAGGGTTTAATACCAATATTTTAGCAACAAATCCAATAAATCTAAGTGTAGTGCTTGGTGTATTGATCTTTTTTGGAAAGGGAGTGTGTGCGAGTTGTTTATTTCAAGAATAGGCTGGATCCAACCAGCTGCATTTTTTTTTTTTATTAAATTTTAAATGAAAATGAAAATGAAATAAGAAAGAAGGTGCACGATCTCGACGAATTACTTCTGAATAAATTAAGAAATCATATGTAAGAACCATAGCATTTCGTGATTCATTGGTAAACCTTTGATTCTCTATTAGCCAATAATGCGGGCCCATTAACATGGTTAAAGGTAAACCCTTTGAAGTCGAGGCACAAGAAGGTACTCTTTCTACCACTATGCTAGTAGGAGATAAGGAGATAGTTTCAAAATTAATATTAATATAATAGTTGGCAATTTATCTGATATAGAACACTCATATCGATAAATAAATTTGAACCGTTTACTGGAAAACGGGTTTCTCGCACTTTTTATCCAATACCGAATTGACGACCTATGTATAAAATATAAAAGAAGATCAATTTTTTGGATTTGAAGAAAAAAAAAAAAAAGAAAAAATTAATAAAA